AAAATCTGTCGTAGGCCACATCACTTATTTTACTGGATCTTACGGAGCCTGTTCATTTACAATATAATCGGATATGGTCCTAGATCATAGAAAAGATTCTCTTCAAACAAACCAGCCTCTCCTCTGTATGGGGCTCATACGGGGTGGTTGGAACAAAGACACATTGGGTTGTGAATTCCAATGGGGCAGATAAGGGCATCTATCTGCACGGCTCAATCAATAGTTCAAGTCACACACTCCCATAATCCACTTTCTCTTCGGAGAATTCACTTCAACTAGAACTCTTCGTATCAAATATAGAAGACTGTATAGTTGAAGGGAAATATCCAAATACATGTCTTATTATTTTCAATAATCCATATTTGTAGCAATGAAATGCTATTGTTCCTCCTCAAGTGATAAATGATTGATTACAAATATCTACGATCTATATTCTCTATAAAGGACCAGAAATACCTTGCTTACGTATCATTAGGAAATGCATTAACATAAATACGGCGGTAAGAAGGGGTAATACAAAAGTGTGTAAACTATAAAAACGAGTCAAAGTGGATTGTCCCACACTAGCACTTCCGCGTAATAACTCTACCAAAGGGGATCCTATTACAGGAATAGCTTCCGGCACGCCTGTTACAATTTTGACTGCCCAATAACCAATTTGGTCCCAAGGTAAGGAATAACCAGTTACACCAAAGGATGCGGTCAATACGGCTAGAACCACACCTGTAACCCAAGTTAATTCGCGAGGTTTTTTAAAACCACCCGTGAGATACACACGAAATACGTGCAAGATCATCATTAGGACCATCATACTTGCCGACCATCGATGAACTGATCGGATTAACCAACCAAAGTTTGCTTCAGTCATTATGTATTGAACAGAAGCAAAAGCCTCAGTAACGGTTGGACGGTAGTAAAAAGTCATAGCAAACCCCGTAGCTACTTGTACTAAAAAACAAGTAAGCGTAATTCCTCCTAGACAATAAAATATATTGACATGGGGAGGAACATATTTACTAGTTATATCATCTGCAATCGCCTGAATCTCGAGACGTTCTTCGAACCAATCATAGACTTTATTGAGATAGGTAACCCAATAGTAATCCCCCTCTGAGAACCGTATCTGAGAATTTCATCTCGTACGGCTCAAACAAAAACCCAAAATATTGCTTTCTTTGGTTGCAAGGGATATGATATTTAATAGAAAAATGGAAACTTCGTAATCACTCCTCTATCACTTCTCTGAAAATACGAAGAAGTCAAAATTGGAAAGTTCTTATTTGTAGTTATAATGCCAAAAAATCAAGTCGGCTCAGTTGATTTTTACAGGCCTCTTGAATCTTCTCTTTACCTATTTCTTTTTCTTTAATTTTCTTTTTTTTTTTTTTGTTTACTATTGTTTTCTTTATTATTGATAGGAATTCTCTTGTTAAGACCCTATGAATCGATTGAAACCCCAGATTCATACTAGACCCACGATGATTCATCAATAAAACTTCAAACTAAGCCCAAAGATTCCCTGAGTAAAAACCATTGGATCATCACTTATTGAATGAATATGAATAGATATAATGACTCAAAATCCAAAGAAAGTTTTGTCCTTTATAATCACAAAAAAAAGGGGGGATTTTTAAAAATAATAAAAATCTTTCGATTTATAACTTAGAACTCTTTGGAAAATTTTTTGGAGTCCGGTCACGGGGTCTAACTATTAAGTAGGAATCATAGTTACTTTTTTTTTGTGATCTATTTCATATATTCCGTGCTCCAGATACTAGAATGAATATCCGACGAAGCAAAAACATCTCTATCAAGATGACAGACCCATTCTCTGTACTATCAATAGGATCCATTATAACAAGTCACACACTCATATTCCGGAAATACAGAAAGAAAGAAATTCCACGATCGAACTACCAATAAGAAAATAATATAATGAGATAAAAACCCGAAACTTAAATGCTTTACTTTGTATTAAAAAGTTAAGAATTCGCGGTTCTTGTGAATCTAATTTAATTCATTGAAATTCCGTCCAATAAAACGGAAGAATTATAAATTTCCAAAATAATAGATAGGAATACTGCAAATAGAGCCATTGCAACACCCATCAAAGGAGTAGTTCCCCACCCGGGAGCTACTTTACCATATTCTGAATTCAATGGTTTTAATAAATCCCCTACAGCAGTTCGCCTTGGTCCAGATCTAGAACTACCCTCAACGGTTTGTGTAGCCATAAATCCTATTTTGTATTCATTGAGATCTGTTGACTTTGTATACCATTCCGTTGTAAATAAACGATTTTATCATAGATCCATTTTGGTCTTGAAATTATATAATAATGGAAACAGCAACCCTAGTCGCCATCTCTATATCTGGTTTACTTGTAAGTTTTACTGGGTACGCCTTATATACTGCTTTTGGGCAACCCTCTCAACAACTAAGAGATCCATTCGAGGAACACGGGGACTAGTTGACGTAAGGAGCCTCCCAACATTGGGAG